AATATTATAATTAATGTATATTAATTTTATTTATATTATTTATAAATTTGAATAATTTATTTTGTTTTTGGTTTAATTTTTGTTGATTTATTTATTTTTTGGTTTAATTTATTTTGTTTTTGGTTTAATTTTTGTTGATTTATTTATTTTTTGTTTAATTTATTTTGTTTTTGGTTTAATTTTTGTTGATTTATTTATTTTTTGGTTTAATTTATTTTGTTTTTGGTTTAATTTTTGTTGATTTATTTATTTTTTGGTTTAATTTATTTTGTTTTTGGTTTAATTTTTGTTGATTTATTTATTTTTTGGTTTAATTTATTTTGTTTTTGGTTTAATTTTTGTTGATTTATTTATTTTTTGGTTTAATTTATTTTGTTTTTGGTTTAATTTTTGTTGATTTATTTATTTTTTGTTTAATTTATTTTGTTTTTGGTTTAATTTTTGTTGATTTATTTATTTTTTGGTTTAATTTATTTTGTTTTTGGTTTAATTTTTGTTGATTTATTTATTTTTTGTTTAATTTATTTTGTTTTTGGTTTAATTTTTGTTGATTTATTTATTTTTTGGTTTAATTTATTTTGTTTTTGGTTTAATTTTTGTTGATTTATTTATTTTTTGTTTAATTTATTTTGTTTTTGGTTTAATTTTTGTTGATTTATTTATTTTTTTAATTTAAAAAATTAAATTTATTATATTATTCATATTTTTAAAATTATTTGATTTATTATTAGTATAAATTTATAATTTATAAATTTATAATTTGTATATATTCATATAATATATTTATTTAAATACATATATATATATAAATATATTATATAATATTAAATAAATATTATACATATATATAAATATAATAAATTATATATATATAAATGATTATATATATAATTATTTTATTAATTAAATTATTAATATATATATATATTATTTAATTATATATATATTGAGTTTTTTAGATTAATATATTTATTTATATATATATAAATTATATTTATATACATATATATATTTATATAAATATATTATATAATATTAAATAAATATTATACACATATATAAATATAATAAATTATATATATATAAATAATTATATATATAATTATTTTATTAATTAAATTATTAATATATATATATATTATTTAATTATATATATATTGAGTTTTTTAGATTAATATATTTATTTATATATATATAAATTATATTTATATACATATATATATTTATATAAATATATTATATAATATTAAATAAATATTATACATATATATAAATATAATAAATTATATATATATAAATAATTATATATATAATTATTTTATTAATTAAATTATTAATATATATATATATTATTTAATTATATACATATTGAGTTTTTTAGATTAATATATTTATTTATATATATATAAATTATATTTATATACATATATATATTTATATAAATATATTATATAATATTAAATAAATATTATACATATATATAAAAATAATAAATTATATATATATAAATAATTATATATATAATTATTTTATTAATTAAATTATTAATATATATATATATTATTTAATTATATATATATTGGGTTTTTTAGATTAATATATTTATTTATATATATATAAATTATATTTATATACATATATATATTTATATAAATATATTATATAATATTAAATAAATATTATACATATATATAAATATAATAAATTATATATATATAAATAATTATATATATATATATATAATTATTTTATTAATTAAATTATTAATATAAAATATATTTAATTAATCTAATTAATATTTTTTTATCTATATTATATATAATATAAATTATACGTATAAATTAAATTTGTATATAAATATAAAAAAAAAAAAAAAAAAAACTATCTAATAATTTTTAATTTAAATTTATATTTATGAATAATAAATTATATTTGTTGATTTTAGAATTTAAATATTTTATTTTTAGATTATTATTTTTGTTGATTTATAATAATTTATAAAAATAAAAATAAATTTATTTATTAGAAAAATTATATTATAGTTTTTTAAATTAATTATATTAATATATTATATATAAAATTTAAAATTTATATTAAAAATTTAAGTTAAAATATTTAATAATTAAATCTGTAACAATAAATGAAAGTTTTATTCGGAAATTAAATTTAATAGAGATAAATATAAGTGCCAGCAATAGCGGTTAGACTTAATTTATAAATTAATTAAAATTAATTGATTAAAATAAGTATTTAAGTTATATAAAATAATTAAATTTATTAATTTAAGGTGAAATTTGTAATTAATAATAATAATTATTTATACTAATAATTTATAAATTATAAAATTTATTTAAAAACTAGGATTAGATACCCTATTATAAAATTAATTTAAAATATTAAATAATTAAATGTTGAATCATTAAAATTAAATAATATGGCGGCTTTTTATATCTAATTAGAGAAATTTGTTTATTAATTTGATAATCCACGATAAGAAATACTTAAATTTTACTTGTGTATTGTTGTTTAAATAATTCAAATAAATTTAAATTAATAATATTTTTTATAATATAAATTCAAATCAAAATGCAGTATATTTAAGGTTTAAAATGAATTTCAATAAATTAAATTTTTGGATAATTTATTTTAATATAAATTTGAAAGAGGATTTAAAAGTAAATTAAAATAATTATTTTAATTGAAAATAGTTCTAAAAAGTGTACAAATCGCCCGTCAATTTCATTTAAAAGTTGGAATAAGTCGTAACATAGTAAAAGTACTGGAAAGTGTTTTTAGAATAAAATGTAGATAAAATTTTAGTTTAATATAAAATATTTCTTTTACATTGAAAAGATTAAATAAAATTTAAAATTTTAATTAATTTAATAAATTTTTTTTTTTGAATAATTTAAATTAATATTATTTAAAGTTTTAAAATAAATTAAGGTTTAATTAATAATTTTGAAATAATTTATAAATTTATAATGAAAGTAATGTGAATGAATTTTTAAAAATATAAATAAGTAGAATTTAATTTTGTACCTTTTGTATCAGGGTTGATTAAAAATAATTTAAAAATTTAATTATCTCGAAAATAGGAGAGCTAAATTTATATTATTGTTTTTGTAGAAATAAAATTATAAATATAAATTTAGAAATTATATGTTAGACGAACTTATTGATATCTAGTTTTTTTAGAAATAAATTTAATTTAGATATAATTTTTTTTAATAAATTAAATTTTAATTTAATTTATTAAATTTTATATTAAAAATTTATGGGATAAACTATAAATTTAATAATAAAAATTTATTTTTTAATTTTAATATTATGAATATAATATTGTTTTTTAATTTAAAAAATTTAATAATTTAGTTTTTAATTAATTATAAAGATTTAAAGAATTAAAATTTTATTTTTGTTATAAAAATATATATTATAATTTTTAAAATATAGAAATAATGATTAAATTAGTAATAAATTTTATATTTTGAATTTTTATTTATAAAATATATAATTTAAAGGAACTCGGCAAATATATTATTCACCTGTTTATCAAAAACATGTCTTATTGATTATAATTTTAAGTCGATCTGCTCCATGAATAAAATTATTTAAATAGCTGCAGTATATTGACTGTACAAAGGTAGCATAATAAATTGTCTTTTAATTGAAGAATTGAATGAACGAATTAATGAAATAATTACTGTCTCTAAATTATTTAATGAATTTAAATTTTTAGTTAAAATTCTAAAATTTAATTATGGGACGATAAGACCCTATAGAATTTTATTTAATTTATTATTTAATTTAAATTATTTATAAATAAATAATAATTTAAATTTGATTGGGAGGATTAATAAATTTAATAAACTTTATTTTTAAATTTAATTTTGATTTAAAGATATAAAATGATTTATAATTTGTAAATATAAGAATAAATTACCTTAGGGATAACAGCGTAATATCTTTTGATAGGTCATATTGATAAAGATGATTGCGACCTCGATGTTGAATTAAGATAAAAATTAAATGCAGGAGTTTAATAATTTAAGTCTGTTCGACTTTTAAAATCTTACATGATTTGAGTTCAAATCGACGTAAGTCAGATTGGTTTCTATCTATAATAAATTATAAATTAATTGTACGAAAGGACTTTAATTTTTAAATAATTTATAGTTTATATTATATAATAAATAAATTGTTATTTTAGCATAATAGTGCATTAAATTTAGAATTTAATTATATTAATATTAAAATTAATAAATAATAATTTGAATTTTTATTGATTTATTAGTTATAATAATTATAGTATTAATTAGTGTAGCTTTTTTAACATTATTGGAACGAAAAATTTTAGGTTATATTCAAGATCGAAAGGGTCCAAATAAAATTATATTATTAGGTTTATTTCAGCCTTTTAGAGATGCATTGAAATTATTATCTAAAGAATGATATTTTTTTAATTATTCAAATTTATATATTTTAAGTCCTATATTAATATTTTTAATATCATTAATTATATGAATTTTATATCCATGAATTAATTTAATTTATTATTTGAATTATAGAATTTTATTTATATTATTGATTTTGGGATTAAGTGTTTATCCTGTTTTATTTGTTGGTTGAATTTCTAATTGTAATTATGCTATTATAGGTTCAATACGTTTAGTTTCAACGATAATTTCATTTGAGATTAATTTATTTTTTTTAGTTTTTAGATTAATAATTTTAATTGAAAGATTTTCTTTTTTAGAATTTATTAATTATCAGTATATGATTAAATTTGTTATTTTAGTTTTTCCTTTATATTTAATATTTTTTATAAGAATATTGATTGAATTAAATCGTACACCTTTTGATTTAATTGAAGGTGAGTCTGAGTTAGTTTCTGGTTTTAATATTGAATATTATAGTGGTATATTTGTATTAATTTTTTTATCTGAATATATAAATATTATGTTTATAAGATTGATTTTAAATTTGATATTTTTTGGTTTAAATTATTGATCAATAATATTTATTTTTATTTATTTATATCATATTTGTTTAATTATTTGGGTTCGAGGTATTTTACCTCGAATTCGTTATGATAAATTAATATATATTTGTTGAACTGAAATATTAATAATTGTAATGATTTATTTAATATATTTATATTATATAAAAGAAATTATAAATTTAATTTCATAAATATATATATATATATGTATTATTTTTATACTAATATTTTTTATTACAAAATTAATTTTTAAAATAGATAGATATTTAAAAGTTAATAGAAAATTTTAATTTCTATATTATATTTTCAAAATATAAACTTATTCAAGTTCATTAACTTAAAATTTATTTATTTAATTAATATTTTCAAATAAGTTTTTCTCAAATTTTTCTTGTATAGAATGATAAAAAGAAGTATATAAAATATGTTGTAGTAAAAAATATGTTAATGTTGATAAATGGATATTCAATCAATTGTTTACCTAATCATGTTAGTATAATAAAATTGTTAATAAAAAATCAATAATAAATTTTATTTAAAATATTAAATTTATTATTTATTAATTTATTATTATATAAAATTGTTACATAAAGAATTAAAATAGATATAACAAGACCAATTACTCCTCCAAGTTTATTAGGAATAGCTCGTAAAATTGAATAAGCAAATAAAAAATATCATTCTGGTTTAATATGTGTAGGAGTATTTATTGGATTAGCAATTTTAAAATTATCAGGATCACCTAAATAATATGGATATTGAAAATTAATTATTATGAAAATAAATAAAATTAAATAAAATCCTAAAAGATCTTTAATTGAAAAGTATGGATGAAAAGAAATTTTATAATTATTGTAATTTGATCCTAATGGATTTGATGAACCAGTTAAATGAAGGGCAAATAAATGTAAAATTACTATAAATAAAATTACTAATGGTAAAATAAAATGAATAGAAAAAAATCGATTTAATGTTGCATTATTAATTGAAAATCCACCTCAAATTCAAAGAACAACTGTATTTCCTACATATGGAATAGCTGATAATAGATTTGTAATTACTGTTGCTCCTCAATAAGATATTTGACCTCATGGTAGTACATATCCTATAAATGCTGCTGCTATTGAAATTAATAAAATTAAAATTCCAATTCCTCATACTGTGTTTAATTTAAATGAATTATAAAATATATTTCGTCTAATATGGATGTATATAATTATAAAATAGAATGAAGCTCCATTTATATGAATTAAACGAAATAATCATCCTGAATTTATATCTTTTATAATATTTGTAATAGATCAAAATGCAATATCAATATTAGGACAGTAATGTATTGATAAAATAAATCCTGAAATAATTTGAATTATTAGGAAAATACCTAAAATTGATCCAAAATTTCATATATAATTAATATTTATTGGTGTTGGTAAATAAATTGTTGATATAATTATTTTTATAAAATCGTTTGAATTAAAAAAATTTGTATATTTTTTCATTTAATAATTTAATTTATATTATTTTTTTTGTCGAAGAGTTTTTTTTTCAATAAAAGAAATTTTTGTTATTAATAATAAAGTAATAATTAATATAAAAATTATTAATATAAATATAATAATATTGGGATTTATATATAATGATGATATTAAATTTAAATTTTTAAATATTAATCTTGTATATAAATTGTTAATAAAATATTTTTTTAATAATTTATTAATTAATAATGTTGATATAATTGATAAAATAATAAATTTAATTTTAATTTTAATTGGTTTATTTAATAAAGAAATAAAGTATGAAAATAAAATTAATATACCTCTAATAAATACAATTAGTGTTATAAAAATTAATAATGAATTTATTGGACAAATGGTATATAATGAGATTGAAATGAAAATAGAATATATAATTAAAAAAATCAATAATATTATTGGATTGTTATATAATTTATTTAAAAAAATTGTTATTAATAATATTAATAATATTGAAAATATTAATTTTGAAATATAAATTGGAATTATTTTCATTTTTAATTATCAAAAAATAGTTTAATTTAAAATAATAATTTTGGGAATTATTGATATTTAATTATTTAAATTTTTTTGAAATTTTAATTTAGCTAAAATAATATAATTTATATATTTAATTTACAAAATTAATGTTTTATTTTTTAAACTATTTAGCTTTTATTAGATTTATAAGTTATAAACGATTGTAATAATTTTAAAATTCATTAAAATTATTTTTTTATTGTTATTTTTATTTTTTTTATTTATGTTATATTACAATATTTATTATTTAAGATTTATAATTATAATAGAATTTGTAGTATTTACTTTATTGTTTTTAATGATTTATTTTCAAATAAATCCTTGATTGTTTTTAGTTTATTTAGTTTTTTCTGTTTGTGAATTAGTTTTAGGGTTATCTTTACTTGTAAGGATAAATTATGAAATTGGTCATCAAAATTTAAGAATATTAAATTTGATCTTATAGAAATATAAAAAAATTTAATTGTTCTGATTTAAAAAATGATAATAATATTAATTTTTTATTTGTTGATAATTTTTTATTTAAAAATTAAAAATTTGAATTTAATTATAGGTAATTTAATTATATTAGTTTTAATTTTTAATTTATTTAATTATAGTTGAATTGATTGAATTATAATTTTTTGTAATTTAAGATTTAATTTTTATTCATATGGTTTAATTTTATTAACTTTATGAATTTTTGGATTAATTTTTTATTCTTTAAATATAAATATAAAAAATTGTTTATTGATTAATTTTTTATTAATAATTTCATTATTAATAGTTTTTATATCAATAAATTTGTTATTATTTTATTTATTTTATGAATTAGGTTTATTATTAATTTTTTATATAGTAGTTGAATGAGGGTATAGAGAAAATCGTTGATTATCAGGATTTTATTTAATATTTTATACTATAGTTTTTTCTTTACCTATATTATATATTATTTATTATATATATTGAATTGAATGTAGTTTGATATTTTTATTAATAGAATATATTAATTTTGAATTATATGAATTATTATTTATTTATTTATTAATATCTTTTTTAGTTAAAATTCCATTATATATATTTCATGGATGATTATTAAAAGCTCATGTAGAAGCTCCATATTATGGATCAATAATTTTGGCTTCAATTATATTAAAATTAGGCAGATATGGTATATTACGATTAATAATAATTTTTAAAATTAATTTTTTTTATTTTACAAATTTTTTAGTAATTATTAATTCAATTGGAGTTTTAGCATTAAGATTAATGTGTTTGTGTCAATATGATATAAAATCTATTATTGCGATTTCATCAATTGTTCATATAGGATTATTAATTATAGGAATATTAACTTTTTTAAAATTAAGTTTAATTGGTAGTTATATAATAATAATTTCTCATGGTTTAAGATCTTCTGGTTTATTTTTTTTAGTAAATATAATTTATAAGCAAACTAATAGACGATTAATGTTTATTAATAAAGGAATGATTAATTTTATACCTTCTGTTGCTTTATTATGATTTATGTTATGTTCATCAAATATAGGATCACCAGTTTCATTAAATTTAGTAAGAGAAGTTTTATTAATAATTGGATTAATTTCTTGATTAAAATATATATTTATTGTTTTAATTATATATTGTTTATTTAGATTTATTTATTCTATTTATTTATTTATATTTATTAATCATGGAAAAATTTATATTGAATTTAAAATTAATAATGGATTATTAGTTGAATATTTTATTTTAATAATGCATTGAATTCCTTTAAATATAATATTTTTAAAATTATATTTTATTTATTTAAATAGTTTAAGTTAAAATATTGATTTGTGATATCAATGATATAAATTTATTTTATTTTAAATTATTTTAAAAATATTAGTTTGTGGAATTATATTATTTTTATTTAGATTATTAATAATAATAATAAGATTATATTTAATGTTAATTAATAAATGTTTTTTTTTAGAATGATTAATTTATTCAATTAATTCAATAAAATTTAATTTTTATGTATTGATTGATTATAAATCATTAATATTTATTTTTTTAGTAAGGAATATTTTTTCAATGATTATTATTTATAGAATTAGGTATATAAGATTAGATGAATTAATAATAAATCGATTTTTTTATTTAATAATTTTATTTTTAGCTTCAATGTATTTATTAATTCTTAGTCCTAATATATTATCAATTATTTTAGGTTGAGATGGATTAGGATTAATTTCTTATTGTTTAGTAATTTATTATATAAAAATAAAATCTTTTAGATCAGGAATGGTTACTATTATTTTAAATCGAGTAGGAGATTCAGGTTTATTAATAATAATATGTTTTGTAACTTGTTTTGGTAGATGAAATTTAATTTTATATAAAATAGATAAATTTATAATATTTTTTTTATTAATAATGGCTTTTACAAAAAGAGCTCAAATACCATTTTCTACTTGATTACCAATAGCAATAATAGCTCCAACTCCTGTTTCATCATTAGTTCATTCATCAACATTAGTTACTGCAGGAATTTATTTATTAATTCGATATGTTGATTTATTAAATATTGAATTTAAAAATATTATTTTATTTGTTTCTAGATTAACAATATTATTTGCTGGATTAGTTGCTAATTTTGAATTAGATTTAAAAAAAATTGTTGCTTATTCAACATTAAGTCAATTAGGTTTTATAATAAGAATGGTTTCTTTAGGTTTTAGTGATTTAGTATTTTTACATTTATTTATTCATGCAATATTTAAATCATTAATGTTTATATGTGTTGGAAGATTTATACATTATATAAATAGAGTTCAAGATTTACGTATATATTATGGTATATTTTATATTTATCCTTTAAAAAGAATAATTTTAATATTTTCTATATTAAGATTATGTGGATTTCCTTTTTTAGTTGGATTTTATTCTAAAGATTTAATTATTGAATATTTTTTTTATAGACCAATAAATTATTTTTCTTTAATTAATTTAATTTTAAGAACAATATTAACTGTTTCTTATACTTTTCGAATTATTTTAGTTTTAACAAGAAATTTTTTAAAATTAAATATTATTTTTTCTAAGGAAGATGATATTATAGGAATTACAATATTAATTATGATAATTTTAAGATTAATTTATAGAAAATTAATATTTAATTTAATAAATTTTAGTTTATATGGTGTAAATTTGATTTTAATTTATAAATTTATAATTTTGAAAATATTAATATTAGGATTAGTTATGGGATATAATTTTTATAAATTTAATTTATTAAATAATAGTATTGGTTCATTTTTTATAATATTTTTAAATATAAATTTTATTTATAAGAAAATTTATTTAGGTTTATTAATGTATATATTTGGTTATGAAATTGAATTTGAAAAAATATTTATTGAATCATTTAGAGGAAAGTTTATATCATTACTTATAAATTTATATAATATTAAAATTAAAAATTTAATAATCAATACTTTATTATTAACTATAATTTATTTAATTTCTTTAATAATTTTTATAATTAATTATTATATTAATTAAATTTAATTTAAATAGCTTATATTAGAGCATAATATTGAAAATATTAATGAAAATTTTTAATTTTTTAAATAATAAATTATTTTTAGTTAGAATAAATATAATTCATATGATTTATTAACAATAAATTGCTAATTTTTAGCTTTAACTAATTTTATAGTATTTTTATATAAAGAAGTAATTTTTACTTTTAATTTCGACTTAAAGATTTGATTTATTTTATAAATCCTTTATAATAAAATTAAAATATTAGTATATTCAATTTAAGTAATTATTTATTCATTCAAAAATTAAGGTAATAATTAATAAAATTAGAAATAATGAAATTAATAAGAATGTAATAATTGAATTAATTGATTTTAAATAAAAAATTATTGGTAAAAATAAAATAATTTCTACATCAAAAATTAAAAATATTATAGTAATTAAATAAAATGGGAGAGAAAATGGTAAATTAGATTTTGTAATTGGGTTAAATCCGCATTCAAATGGTGATCTTTTTTCAAAATCTATTTTTTTTTTTATTGAAATAAATTTATTAATTAATAATAAAATAAATGAAATAATAAAAATTAAAATAAAGTATATATAGATATAAATAATTATATATATTAAATATGTTATTAAATTTTTTAATTGGAAATTAAATGTAATTTATTATACTATATATATATATATATATATATTTATATTTAAGAAATTTATTTATTAAATTAATAAATAAATAAATGTATAAAGAAATAGTCAAATTACATCAACGAAATGTCAATATCAAATTGCTAATTCAAAATTAATATTATGTATATTAGAAAAATGAATATTTTTTATTCGATAAAATGAAATTAGTAATAAGATTGATCCAATTAGTACATGTAATCCATGAAATCCAGTGGCTATAAAAAAAATTGATCCATAAATTCTATCATTAAAACAAAAATGTGAATTAATATATTCAATTGATTGAAGAAATGTAAAATAGATTCCTAATGAAACAGTAAATATTAAATAAAATTTTCTTAATTTTAAATTATTTATTAATAAATAATAATGTCTTAAAGTTACTGTAAATCCTGAAGTTACTAAAATAAAAGAATTTAATAATGGGATTTCGAATGGATTAAAGAATTTAATATTTTTTGGTGGTCATATTATATCTATTTCAATATTTGGAGAGATTGATGAATGAAAAAATGTTCAAAAAAATGAAATAAAAAATATTAATTCTGATAAAATAAATAAAATTATTCTAAATTTTAAAAAATTTGTAACATAAAGTGTATGAGATCCTTGATATGTTCTTTCTCGAATAATATCTCGAAATCATATAATTATAATTAATGTTGTATTAATTAAATTAAATATTATAAATAAATTATTTGATAAATAAATTCAAATTGCAGTTCTTGTAAATATATTGAATAATCTAAATGATAAAATAATTGGTCATGGACTATTTGTTACTATATGAAATGGAAAATTTTTTTTCATTAATTTAATTTGATTCAGAAAAATAAAGAATTAAAAGAATAGAAAATACATATCTTTGAATAATAGATATAAAAATTTCTAGTGTTAATAATATATTTTGAATTAAAATATTAATTGGTAATAATGTAATAAAATTTCTAATAAAAATACCTAGAAGAGTTAAAATTAAATGTCCAGAAATTAAATTTGCTGATAATCGAATTGATAAAGTTCATGGTCGAATAATTAATCTAATTAATTCAATAATTACTATGAAATTTATTAAAAATACTGGTGAATTTAATGGAACAAGATGTCTTAAAAATTGTATTGTATTTTTATAAATTAAATAAATTAAGAATCTAAATCATAATGTTAATGATAAAATTATATTTAATAATAAATGTCTTGTTAAAGTAAAAATATAAGGAATTAATCTAAATAAATTTGTAATTATAATATAAATTATTAATCTAATAAAAATAATAATATTAGATTGATAATTTGATTTAGAAATTACTTTAAATTCATTATATATATAATTTAATAAAGTTTTAAATGTAAATAAAATACGTGATTGAATTAATCAGAAAGTTCTTGGTATAACAATAATAGGAAGAAATATAAATAATCAATTTAATGATAAATAATTGTTAAATGAAGGATCAAATATTTCAAATAAATTTATTATCATAGTCAGTTTCATTTTTTTAAAGATTTTGAAGTTTTTTTAAATTTTAAATTAAATTTAATTAAGAATGAATTTATTAATATAATGAATATATAAAAAACAATTAAATAAATAAAATAAATTATGAATCATTTAATAGGTATTATTTGAGGAATAAAATTCATTAGAAGTAATTTATTAAAATACTATATTTGATTTAAAAGATCAACTCTTAAATTTCAGACATCTAATGAATTTTAAAAAATAATTTTTTAAAAATTAATTTTAGTTTGACAAACTAATGTTATAAATTTAACTAATTTTTTATTTAAATTTTAGTTTATTTTATTAATTCAATTTAAGAAAAATTTAAATGATGTTGATTCAACTATAATAGGTATGAATCTATGATTTATTCCACAAATTTCTGAACATTGACCAAAAAAAATTCCTGGACGTTTTCTAATTAAATTTAATTGATTAATTCGACCTGGAACTGCATCAACTTTAATACCTAATGAAGGGACAGTTCATGAATGAATTACATCAGTTGATGTAGTAATTAATCGTATAGGAATTTTTATTGGGATAATTATTCGATTGTCAGTTTCTAATAATCGAAATTGATTTAAATTTCTATAATTTAATATATATGAATCAAATTCAATATTATTAAATTCAGGGTATTCATATGATCAGTATCATTGGTGTCCAATTGATTTAATAGAAAAGAATGGATTAATAATTTCATCAATTAAATATAAAATTTTTAATGATGGAAAACAAATAATTAATAAAATTACAATAGGAACAATTGTTCAAATAATTTCAATATTATGATTTTTTAATAAAAATAAATTTGAAAATTTATTTATAAATAAATCAAAAATAATATAAATTGTAAGTGTTGAAATTATAATAATAATTATTATTACTAAATTGTGAAATGACACTAAATTATCAGCATAAAATGAGTTTGATTCTTGAAATATAAATATTATTCATGTAGAAATATTAATAAATTTTAATATTTAAATTAATTTATTAATTTTAATAAAAGTTAAAAACTTTATAATTGAAGCTTAAATTCAATGCACTATTCTGCCATATTAAAATTTTAAAAGGATTGATTTTAAATTTAAATTTTTAATTAAAAGTGGAATTTCTACATGTGAGTGTTCAATTGGTGGTGTTGAATTTAATCATTCAAGAGATGATTGATTAAATTTAAATAATAATAATCGTTTTGCTATTAATCTTTCTATAATAATAAAAATTAAAAAAATTAATCTATTTAATGATACAGTTGATCCAATTGAAGAAATTGAATTTCAACAATAATATGAGTCAGGATAATCTGAATAACGTCGAGGTATTGATATTAATCCTAAAAAATGTTGAGGAAAAAATGTTAGATTTACACCAATAAATATTATAATAAATTGAATTTTTAATCATTTAATATTTAATAATAAACCAGTAATTAATGGATATCAATGAATAAATCTAGAAATAATTGCAAATACAGCTCCTATTGATAATACATAATGAAAATGTCCAACAACATAATAAGTATCATGAAGAATAATATCAATTGATGAATTTGATAATATAATTCCTGTTAATCCTCCAATTGTAAATAATAAAATAAATCCTAATGATCATAAAATAGAAATATTTAATTTTATTTTTGCTCCGTGATAAGTTGCTAATCATCTAAATACTTTAATTCCTGTAGGAACGGCAATAATTATTGTTGCTGATGTAAAATAAGCTCGTGTATCAACATCTAATCCAACTGTAAATATATGATGAGCTCAAACAATAAATCCTAAAAATCCAATTCCTAATATAGCATAAATTATTCCTAAATTACCAAAAATTTCTTTTTTACCTCTTTCATTTATTACAATTTGTGAAATTAATCCAAATCCTGGTAAAATTAAAATATAAACTTCTGGATGTCCAAAAAATCAAAATAAATGTTGATAAAGAATAGGATCTCCTCCTCCTATTGGATCAAAAAATGATGTATTAAAATTTCGATCAAATAATAATATAGTAATTGCTCCTGCGAGAACTGGTAAAGATATAACAAGTAAAATTGCTGTAATAAAAACTGATCATGGAAATAATGAAATTTGATCATAATTTAATGAAAAATTTTTTATTATTATAATTGTTACTATTAAATTTAATGAACCTATAATTGATGAGTTTCCTGATATATGTAATGAAAAAATTGCAAAATCTACTGATGGAGATGAATGATATAAATAAGCTGATAAAGGTGGATAAACAGTTCATCCTGTTCCTGGTGATGGGTAAAATAAATTTCTTAATAATAAAAGAATTAATGATGGAGGAAGTAATCAAAATCTAATATTATTTATTCGTGGAAATGCTATATCAGGAGATCCTAATATTAATGGAATTAATCAATTTCCGAATCCTCCAATCAAAAATGGTATAACTATAAAAAAAATTATTAAAAATGCATGACTTGTAACAATTGTATTATAAATTTGATCATTATTAATTCAGGATCCTGGAGATCTTAGTTCTATTCGAATTAAAAATCTTATTGATGATCCTAATATTCCTGATCATAAAGCTAAAATAAAATATAGTATTCCAATATTTTTGTGATTAGTTGACATAAGTCATTTTATAATTAAGATTTAAAAAAAAAATTTTTATATTTAATTTTGAAAATTAAAAGTTTTAATTAACTTAAAATCTTTATAGAAAAAATTTTAGTAATTTTTAAAATTAATTTTTTAAAGTATTAAATCTTAATAAAGAATTAAATTGTAAATTTAAAATTGAAAATTAAAATTTTTCTAATACTAAAAAAATTTTAAAATATTTTTTTTAATAAAATTATTGTAGTTTAAATAAAATATTAAATTGCAAATTTAAAGATTAATTATAATTTTACAATAATTAAAAAATTATTTTTATTTGAATTAAATAAAATTTATTAATAAAAAAAATGTTATATTAAAAATTAAAAAAATAATTAATATTAAATTTAATTTTATATTATTTTTATTTAATATAAAATTATTTTTATAAAAATTTATTTTTATAAATAAATTTTTTAATAAAATAAAATAATTTCAGATTATAATTATTCTAGAAATTAAAATAATAAATAATATTCAATTATATAATTTTCTTGAAATTAAAAGATAAATTAATATTCATTTAATAATAAAAGTTAATAAAATTGGAAATATAGAATAATTAAAAATTAAAATTAAAAATATATAAGATTGATATTTATTTAAAAATATAAAATTTAAATTATTAATATTAAATTTATAAAAATAATTAATTAATATATAATAATTAATTGAATAAATAATAATAAAAATAAAAAATAATGTTTTATTTAAAAATAATAATATAATAAAATATAATGAATTAAAAATTGTTGAACATGCTAATAATTTCTTTAAAGAATAAAATTTATTAGCAAATAATGAAATCAATAAATTTCTAGTTAATAAGTATATTATTGTTCATAAATTTATATATGTTAATGTATAAAGTATATAAATTGGTATAAATTTAATTAATGTAGATATTAAAAAAATTTGATTTCATTTTATTATTTCATATGAATAAATTAATCAATAATGAAATGGAAAAATTCCAATTTTTAAGAAAAATATTATTTGTATTAAAAAATTTAATATAGGATGTTTTAGAAAATAGGTTGGTCTTAAATAAATAATAATTACTAAAAATAAAAATATTCTTGAAATAACTGAAATTATATAATAAATTAATCTTGGGATTTTATTTGATGATTTAATATTAATTAATCTAATTCTTACAATAGTTCTAAATTCTATAACTAATCATTGAACAAAGGTATTATTTAAATTTATAATTAAAATTAAAAAAAAAATTAATAAATAAATAAATAAATTATGTTTATTATTTAAAAAAATAAATAATATATAAAAAATTTTATTTATTTTTATATATTATTAAGTAATAGTATAAATTAATTATACTTGAATATTTTATCAAAATATTTCTTTAATCAGACATATTACTTTATTATTTATTAGATATAATATATTATTATTAATTTTTAAATGCAATTTAAATGTTATAAATATTAACTAATATCCATTGAATTTTTATACTAATATTTTTAAAATTTAATAATTTTTTATTTAAAAATTTAAAAATTTATTTATTAAATTAATTAATCCTTTAAAATTCAAAGTTTTATGTGCTTAAACACTAAAATAAATTTATAAAATTTAAAATAAAATTTTTATATAAAAATTTTTAATTTATCGACAGGGTATGAACCTATTAGCTTTATTTAGCTTATTATATAGTCGGTTTATAAATTTTAAATATAAATTTATAAATATATTTATAAATTTGATATAAATTATTTTTATATTAATAAATATAATGTTAATTTTATTAACTTTATAAATTAAATAGAAATATGGATTTTTATATCCTATATAAAGTTAGAAGCTTTATTTTTAAAATATTTCACGGTTTATAAATTTTAAATATAAATTTATAAATATATTTATAAATTTGATATAAATTATTTTTATATTAATAAATATAATGTTAATTTTATTAACTTTATAAATTAAATAGAAATATGGATTTTTATATCCTATATAAAGTTAGAAGCTTTATTTTTAAAATATTTCACGGTTTATAAATTTTAAATATAAATTTATAAATATATTTATAAATTTGATATAAATTATTTTTATATTAATAAATATAATGTTAATTTTATTAACTTTATAAATTAAATAGAAATATGGATTTTTATATCCTATATAAAGTTAGAAGCTTTATTTTTAAAATATTTCACGGTTTATAAATTTTAAATATAAATTTATAAATATATTTATAAATTTTTTATAATTTTAAATTATTTTTATATTGAAAATATAATGTTTTTATTAAACTATATAAAT